TCTTCCCCTATTATTTTTTTTTATTTGTTGTTTGTGCGTAATGCGGATTTACTATATGTTTTGTTTACTATTGATAGGAATTATCTTGTTGAGACCCTATGAATCAATTGAAACCTCAGATTCATACTATAACCACGATGATTCAATAAAGCCTCCAAGCTAAACCCAAAGGTTCTCTGAGTAAGAACCGTTTGATCATCACTTATTTAATGAATGGATGGAAGGAATGACTAAAAATTTATAGAAACATTTGTCCTTCGGTCAAAATAAGAAGAATTCTGAAGGAAAGGGAAGAAAAGAAAAATCGTTCGATTTATGAAATACCTCTTTGTTTGAAAATTTTTTGGAGTCCGGTCACGAGGTCTGAATAATAGGTATGAATCATAGTTCAAATATTTCTTTCTTGATCTATTCCATATATTCCGTGCTCCGGATACTAGAATGAATATCCGACGTAGAACCATCTCTATCGAGATGACAGACCTATTCTCTGTACTATCAATAGGATCAATTATAACAAGTCACACACTCATATTCCGGAAATACCGAAACGAAGGAATTCCACGGTCGAACTACCAGAATGATCTAGAAATCCTAGTCCTAATCATTTTTGATTGAAAAGCTAGGACTTCATTGTTCTTATGGACCTAACTAACTCATGGAAATTCCATCCAGTAAAACTGAAGAATTATAAATCTCCAAAATAATAGATAGGAATATGGCAAATAGAGCCATTGCGACCCCCATGAAGGGGGTCGTTCCCCATCCAGGAGCCACTTTACCATATTCCGAATTCAATGGTTTCAATAAATCCCCTGTAATAGTTCGTCTTGGACCAGATCTAGAACTACCCTCAACGGTTTGTGTAGCCATAAATCCTATTGCCTTGATTGAGAGCTGTTGACTTTGTATACTTTTTCATTTTAAATAAATGATCTTATCATAGCGTAGATCCATAGCGGTCTTGAAATTATCTAATAATGGAAACAGCAACCCTAGTCGCCATCTTCATATCTGGTTCACTTGTAAGCTTTACTGGGTACGCCTTATATACCGCTTTTGGGCAACCCTCTCAACAACTAAGAGATCCTTTCGAGGAACACGGGGACTAGTTAAAATAATGAACCTCCCATATTGGGGGGCTCATTACTTCAATTGAGATAATGAAAAATCATTTCATCTTTTTAGTCGGAACCTTAGGCGGTTCGCGAAAAAAAATAGCGAAAAAAAGGATTCCTAAAGTCGAGACTAACAGGAATGTATAAACCAATGCTTCCATAGATTTGATCGCGGTTTACAATTATAGCTTCCGCACCTGTTCATTTCATTTGGGATCATTTCCCGGATAAAGAAAAGGCAAGAGTCAAAAAAAGGCAATGATGAAAATCAAGATTTCTCCAGTCCCGTATATCAAATAAATAAAAAAAATCCAATGGAGGCGAAAGAAAGATAGCAGAGCAATGTTGTATCAGATTATTTGTCTCCTTGTAGTTGGATCTCCAATTTTTTGGAATGCCCCAAATTCCACCTGAACATCCAAATCAGGATCAATACCAGCAAAAACATCTCTGAACAAAGTTCTAGCGCCATGCCAAATGTGCCCGAAAAAGAAGAGCAAAGCAAACGTAGCATGTCCAAAAGTGAACCAACCCCTTGGACTGCTACGAAAAACACCATCGGATTTCAAAGTAGCACGGTCTAATTCAAAAATTTCACCCAATTGGGCACGTCTAGCATATTTTTTCACAGTAGCAGCATCGCTATAACTGATTCCATTGAGTTCGCCACCATAGAACTCAACAGTTACACCTACCTGTTCAACACTATACTTCGATTCTGCCCTTCTAAAAGGCACATCGGCTCTTACAATTCCGTCTCCGTCTACCAAAACTACTGGAAATGTTTCAAAAAAAGTAGGCATACGACGTACAAAAAGCTCATGTCCTTCTTTATCTCTAAAGATGGGGTGTCCTAACCATCCAACAGCTATTCCATCCCCGTTGTCCATCGAGCCCGCTCTGAATAATCCCCCTTTCGCCGGATTATTACCGATGTAATCATAAAAAGCTAATTTTTCGGGAATTTTAGACCAAGCTTCCGACAAACTCAGATTTTCGGCTAGCCCGGCGCCAACCCTTCGATATATTTCTTGCTGGAAGTATCCCTGATCCCACTGATAACGAGTGGGACCAAATAATTCGACGGGGGTAGTTGCTGAACCATACCACATAGTTCCTGCAACAACGAAAGCTGCAAAAAAGACAGCAGCGATACTGCTGGAAAGTACAGTTTCAATATTTCCCATGCGTAATCCTTTGTATAGACGTTGGGGAGGGCGGACACTAAGATGGAATAGACCCGCTAATATGCCCAACGTCCCCGCTGCAATATGATGAGAGGCTATTCCTCCCGGAACAAAAGGATCAAAACCTTCCGCGCCCCACGCTGGATTTACGGATTGTACTTTTCCGGTTAGGCCATAAGGATCGGACACCCATATTCCAGGACCATACAAGCCTGTTACATGAAATGCGCCAAACCCAAAGCAAGCCACCCCTGAGAGAAATAAATGAATTCCAAAGATCTTGGGCAAATCCAAAGAGGGTTTTCCCGTACGTTCATCACAAAATATTTCTAGGTCCCAATACACCCAATGCCAGATAGCTGCTAAGAAGCACAAGCCAGAAAACACAATATGTGCCCCGGCCACACCTTCGTAACTCCAAATACCCGGATTCGTTATCGTTCCTCCTGTAATACTCCAACCGCCCCATGAATTGTTTATTCCTAAACGAGTCATGAAGGGGATAACGAACATACCTTGTCTCCACATTGGATCAAGAACGGGGTCAGAGGGATCAAAAACAGCTAATTCGTATAGAGCCATTGAACCGGCCCAACCAGAAACTAGAGCTGTATGCATTATATGGACAGAAAGCAACCGACCGGGATCATTCAATACGACGGTATGAACACGATACCAAGGCAAACCCATGGAAATACCCCTTTTTCAAAGAAAAAATAGACACTATGTAGCTTTATTGCATTACAAAAGACTATGCTATGGACCTCACTTTTTAGTGGATTATCCCGAAGCAAGGGTGAATATTTATTCTGTTCTGTTGATAATAATTGAACAATTCTGTTCGTAGGAACAAAGAAAAGCAGATCTATTCTATACCCAATAAGTACCAATACGCAATGGGGGTTGGTCTCGTTTTTTGTGATCGAATGCATAGATACTTGTTCATCATTCAAACGATCCATTCGTCAGAATTTTTCTTTATTCATTCCCTCTTCCCCTATGAACCTTCCAATCTATGGATAAAATCCGATAAATGGCACCAATATTATGAAGACAATAAACACGTTTGCACATCAAAGCCATTCCGGCGGTTAACTGCCTTTTCTTTCATTTATTTCATTTTATGCCCGTTGGCCTTCCAAGAGTACCGTTTCGTATTCCGGGCGATGAGGATGCAACTTGGGTTGACATATAGTGCGACTTGTCAGACATATTGGGTCATATGGTATTTCCCCCTTCTCTCCCCCGACCGAGATATCCCCCCTTCGCCCCAGAAAGATTGATTGAATCCTCAAAAATTCGTAGCGTGAAGTACAATTAGGTCAATTTATATTTATTGGGGGTATCCATTAGAAGAATTTATGGTTGGCCCGGACCAATAAAATAAAATCAAGTCGACAGGCTCCGTTCCGAAAATACCAAATAGGTCATGTCATCTATGTATGATTACCACTCGTATTGTAAACGATTCTCTTATACCATATGAGCGATCTCATACTGCCAAACAGTGGAGTAATATGATGAATACATCAAATATTGTGCGGAAGGCATGAAACGACTTGAAAAAAAAAGAAGTGGTACTAAGATTCTTTGTCCTATATGTGCAAATAGAATTTGGGCGGATCTTTACCCGGAGTAGAGCATAAACCTAAAAAAGTGGAAGAGGCCTGTTCAATTCAGGAACAAGAAAATTACATTGTGATTTGGATCTCGATGAAACAATACATCAATGAGAGGTTAGTTCGATAAGTTCAATGAATTCTAGGGTTAAAACTCATGTTTCTTGAAAAATAGAAGAAAAAGCCCCTTAGTTAGGAAAAAATCTGCTACGAAAAAAGAAAAAGGGCTAGAATCGACACATTGATTCTTTTTTTGTTTCGCAATTTCGATTTTTTGAACCGTATGTATTCAAAGGTGCGTGTACGGCTCCTAAATTTTGCCCCAATCAACCGACTTTATCGGGAAAGATTCCTTTTTTTAGGACAAGATGTTGATGATGAGATCTCCAATCAACTTGCTGGTATCATGATCTATCTCGGCATAGAGGATGAGACCAGGGATATTTTTTTGTTTATAAACTCTCCCGGCGGATACATAATCCCGGGATTCGGTCTTTTTGATACGATGCAATGGGTGCAACCGGAGGTGTATACAATATGCCTGGGATTAGCTGCTTCAATGGGATCTTTTCTCCTGGTCGGAGGAGAAATTACCAAACGTATAGCACTCCCTTACGCTTGGCGTCAATGAGTTTGTTATTTTAGAGAAGGAGAAGAGAAGATTATGCCTTCGCCTTATGAAATTTGAATATAAAAAATATAAAAGAAATAAAAATATTAAGTAATAATAGCATGGCACTTCAATTTAGATATGAGTAAACTTTTTCAACACGATATGGGTTGAGATAGTAGTATGGAACAAACAAAAGGTCTTTCTTATTTGATCTTATGCATCGGGTGAGCGTCACAAATCTTTTTGCTTCAACATCAGAAGTCTTTTCCTGATATTTATGTTATGAAAGGGTATGAAAGTGAAAAAAAAAAAGATCATTTTTCCTGGGCCAGAAAAAAACTTTGGGATTGTTGAGTATCAGGCGAGATAAAGATAGGAAGCAACGGAACTATCATAGTATTTTTTGAACTCCTACAATACAAAAGAACAAAAGAAAAGGAAGGATAGTAAATGTCATTCAACGGTCTGGGTCTGATGGATTTTATTTTATTTGTCTCTTTCTTCGATGGAATGGAAAAAGATGGAATGGAAAAAGAAATTCCGCCGTATGCACTGCACAAAATATGCCCGTACGGTTGTTCAATTTGATCTTTTTCTTTTTGTTATTCTTTATCCCTTCACTTTGCCCGATCCGATGATGATGATACGAAAATCGAGATAGAAGAAGCGTTTATTATGTTCAGGATTATGATCCACCAACCTGCTAGTTCTTTTTTTGACGACGACGACTCAGGCGAAATTATTGTAGAAATAAACGAATTAATGCAAATATATGACGACGTCATAAAAGTTTATGCACAAAGAACGGGCGCTCCTTTATGGGTTATAGCCGTAGACATAGAAAGGGATGTTTTTTTGTCAGCAGAAGAAGCACAAAAGCATGGCCTTGTTGATCTTGTAGGAATCCAAATGGACGACTTATTGGGATTTCGGATTAATTAATTTTACATATTAATATTAATATATTAATAAAATAAATATAAATAAATCGAAACAATTGTTTTACCTATTGTTTTTCCATTTTGTTTGTATAAAAGGAGGTGAACGCCATGAATAACAGCATCTGGGTTTCCTTCGTTACTCTTATTATCATAGGTTATCTCGTTAGAAACCTATAATAGGTATGATCGTTGGAATCATAATTAGATCCATATTCAGATTCATAAATCCAAGGAATCGTGATTTGATCTCCTCATCTCGGTAAAATATGAAATGGAACTTATTCTTATTCATAATGATCCGGTTAGGATCGATCTAAACCGGCCCATTCTGTATAGGATTCAACATGCCAACCATTAAACAACTTATTAGAAACACAAGACAGCCAATCAGAAATGTCACGAAATCCCCAGCGCTTCGAGGATGTCCTCAGCGTCGAGGAACATGTACTAGGGTGTATGTGCGACTCGTTCAGATCACGAGCTAGAACAAATGAGGTGATTTTTCCAGTATCAATACAATAACTAGTACCAATGAATTGGATAGAATGTAAGAACTTCAGTCACTATCGAAAAATAAAGATCTATCATATACCTCTATTGTGTATAGAATTTATGGTTTCCATTGGTGCAAATCCAATCACCTCGATTTGAGATGAAAAGTAATTCTCCATTGGTAGCGAATGGTTATCCATTAAGCGGGGGAAATGGTATTTCAAAAGCAGAAAGATTATGCTCATACTCTTGCAAGAACGGACTAAGAGGGTCAGCTGCCCAGCCAACCCTCTTAATTAAATGCCGTCACTGTATGAATAGATCTCATTGTGAAAAGACCTATTACTGGATAATTCATGGGTAGAGCCAAAGAATGTGAACTGTACAAGTTACAAATAACATTGATTAAATGAGGGAAGAGGCTCCGGTGTATAGAGAGGACCTCACCGTTTAAGAAGTAACCATAGAAACGATGGAAGCCACTATTTATTTATTCATTTCCATTTAATACCTATTTATTATTTATTTTCTACCTAATTTTGTACCAAATATCGGTACAATTTCTTATTGTGAGGTAAAATAAATGCCTGGAAGAAATAAAAATCGTGGTTGGGAAGGTCATAGTAGCAAAAGCCATTGGAATTTTTATTTTATACATCGGAAGAATCCGTTTTGTTTTTAATAAGACAGGAAAAAGGGGGGGAAGGGGGAAGAATGGCTGAAAGAAACGAAATCGATTAGTTATTCATCAAAGTTTCATTTTATTTTATTCAATGATCAGAGTTATACGAGGATATATAGCCCGGAGGCGTCGAAAAAAAACTCGTTCATTTGTATCAACTACTCAACAGAAAATGAGAGCTTTGATTTCCACTCATCGGGATAGAGGCAGGAGAAAGAGAGATTTTCGTCGTTTGTGGATCACTCGGATAAATGCAGTAACTCGTGAAAATAGCGCATCCTATAGTTATAGGCGATTAATACACGATCTGTACAAGAGACAGGTGCTTCTTAATCGTAAAATACTTGCACAAATGGCTATATCAAATACGAATTGTCTTTACATGATCTCCAATGAGATCGTCAAATAAGGAGATTGGAAGGAATTCACCGTAATGATTTAAACGGAGTTCCCGGAGAATGACTCCGGGAAGGTAGAGTAGAAATGAATATGATAAAATAAAAGAAATGAAGTAGTAGGAATGAACGAACACGTTTCAAAAAAAAAAAAAAAAATTTTCTCCCACTCTTTTTCTTTTTTTATTCTATTACGCTGCAACAATTAAATCTCTTCGCTTTTTCGAATAAAATATCAATCAATCTGATTTTGAATTCCAATTCAAGTTGTTTTGATTCAATTGAGGAGTAGGCCTATTTATTTTCGCCTCGAGGAGGATTTTTATTTTCTCCCCCTGGAGGATATTTCTTTTCTCCTCTCCGAGTATTTTTCTTTTTTTTCCCAGGAAGATATTTCTTTTCTCCACTAGGAGGATATTGATTTTCTACCTTAGGAGCATTTTTCTTTTCGCTTTGAGGAGTATTTTTATTTTCGCCTCGAGGAAGATATTTCTTTTCTCCCCCAGGAGTATATTTCTTTCTGGTTTTACCAGCATATTTATTTCTGATTATCGACTTGATTTTCTTAAGTACCTTTTCATTATAAAGAAAAGGTAATGAAGATAAAACACGGGCTTGTTTTACAGAAACAGCCATTAATCGTTGTTGTTTCAAGGTCAATTTAGTCATTCGTCTAGATAATATTTTTCCCTGGTAACTAATAAATTGACCAATTAAACTCATGTTTCTATAATCAATTTGATCCCCCGGTCTAATTGGGGTAAAACGCCTACGAAAACCTCGCTTGGATTTACCAAAACCTTGCTTGGTTTTATGAAAGAATCGCTTGGATTTACGAAAGAATCGCTTGTTGGATTTATCCATATGGTTTATTCCTTATCTCTAAACGCCTATTTATTCATGCATTTCGCATTCGACCGAAATAGGACTTGATTTGTTTATTTATAGAATAGAATAGAATTTAATTTGTTCCTGTTCGTTGGAATGGAAGGGTGGTACACGCGTTCCGTTCCGTTCGATCTAGTTCTTTATCTCCCCATGAATCGTATGCTTGTAACAATAAGGACAGAATTTTCTCAATTCCAATCGACTCGGTGTATTATGTCGATTCTTTTGAGTAATATATCTGGAAGTGCCCCGCGATTCTTTCTTGAAATCATTTCGGACACAATTGGTACATTGCAAAATAACTATCCCTCTGACATCTTTACCCTTGGCCATGAACCTCCTTTGAACTTACTCAATTCTTCTATTTTCGATCCGAACCAAAGAAGAAGAAAGGAACGAGAAATAAATCGAAGATAAGTTGCTAACCCGAAATCCACTTATGAAAGATTTTGTTGCATTCATCAATATCAATAAAGTAATAAAATAAAAAATAAGTAATACAAGAATTTCTAACTATTAATTATTCCTAATCCCAGTATTTCATTTACTATCCTGTAGGATCTCGAAGAGTCTACCCTCGACCCACATTTCTATTGATTTCTATTTCTGTTCTACCTCTATTAATTCTATCCTGAACATGAGTTTCGCTGAAGTTCAATCCACTTTTTTTATTCTTTCTCTTCCCTTCCTATCCTAAACAACTGAAAAAAAGAGGGGGATTGGTCACAGAGAGTTTATTCTATCTCTAACCTTCTTCATTCACCCATTCCCATGTCAGTAACTAAAGTGAAAAAAGGGGAATACCAACGCATCCGGGAATAAACGATTTATCTCTATCAATAGACCCGCTAAAGAACCAAACCATAGAGTGGTTAGCACTGGTGCGACGGAGAGATATGTTTTTATATCTCGCATTGAAAATCCTCCTTCTTTATTGGAATACATATAGGATCAGACGCATATGTAGTTAAAGATCACTTGTATTTGTACGGGAATCCCTAACTTCAAATGTATATGTACAGTGATCTGGTAAATGAAATCCACCCATCCCTAAAACAGAAAAAGATGACACTTTCTTCTTGAATATTACCGATCAATATTCATTCTTTTATACGTTTGGTTTCATCATATGTATATAATTCTTTTATTATATTCATAATTTATATGAGACCAAAAAAAGAAGAAATGGCAAGAGAAATCCTCTATAGATAGAGGAAATAACGAGGTGGAAAACAAGACATGGATTCTCTACAATGACACTGTACAACAATTGAAAGGGATGTAGCGCAGCTTGGTAGCGCATTTGTTTTGGGTACAAAATGTCACGGGTTCAAATCCTGTCATCCCTACCTATTACTTCTCTTATGGACAGTAACGAGGGGTCAATTGAGATCAATGAAAATTGGACATAATCCTTTATCATACTATATTATATCATACTATATATGATAGTATATGCAATACATGCAAGATGCATTGGGGTAAAAAAAATCCTTTTTTTGACAGTCGTATTTCCTGTCATAAGAAAGCGCTCTTAGTTCAGTTCGGTAGAACGTGGGTCTCCAAAACCCGATGTCGTAGGTTCAAATCCTACAGAGCGTGATTATGTTCTTATAATGTCGAATCACAATAACAATAAAATAAATGCACTAACTTAAACTGCAACCTGAATTTGACCTCCTGCGGATTAAGGAGGAGGTCAATCAAAAAAAAAAAAAAGATGTTACTCGATCAAAGGTCCAACTGATCACCGCGTCTGTATTGTAAATATGCAGTTACGAATAATCCAGCCAAAGTAATAGGAATTAGACCTAAGACGATTCCAAATAGAAAAACTTCAATCATTTCAATTTCTTTGAAAGAGGGGAAAAAGAGAGGTAATATTTATCCCTAAATATTAATTCAAATCGTCCATCAATCTCAATAACCAAGAGTTGGCAATTGACGCGGGAAGGAACTATAGAATAGCTGTAATCTCACAGAAATATTCCTATTTCTGAATGAATTGTTTATTCAATTAATTTCAAATAAGTCGGATCTTGCTCAGACCAATCAATAGAGCTGG